AAACGAGGTCCTCGGTAACGCGACATAAAGACTCCTTTTTGTATTTGTAGAATTTGTTTAGAATCTATTTGATTCTTTTTTTTTTTTATTTATTTATTAAATATTTAAATTTATTTATTATATTTATTAAATATTTTTATTAAATATTTAATATTTAAACTTTTTTATTTATTTATTAAATATTTTAATTTAAATATTTTAATTAAATATAAATATTAAATTAAATTATTTAAATATTAAATTATAAATTAAATTATTAATTATTAAATTTGGATTTTTTAAACGTAAATTCAAACTTTCAAACTCAAACTAAAGTAACTAAAGTAAATGAAGCGAAGTTTGCTGAAGTAGCCTACTTGTGTACAAAAAATAAAAAGAAGTATGAGACGAATTGAATAAATATCCAAACGCTTCCTATTTTCTATTATAGAAAAGGGATTCCTTTCCTGACATAGTTGTAAGTTCTTATAATGTTTAATGTTAATTTACGAAATTTAAAAATATTTAATATTCTTTGATTTCAAAAAGACATTCTCAATTATGTAAAAATTTGAATAAATAGAAAAAAGCCGGCTATCGGAATCGAACCGATGACCATCGCATTACAAATGCGATGCTCTAACCTCTGAGCTAAGCGGGCTCACATAACATCAATTTTATGTGCATAGTAATTCAATAAAATATTGGAATCTTAATCTTAGGTATTCACTATTATGTCTTATCTATTCAGACTCGATATGAATAGAAAACAATAGAATATACAATTTCAAATAAATATTGAATATTAATATTATAGAACATAACAATTAATATAGCGATATAGAATTTGTATTTTTTATCACAAATCACTAATAGAATTTACAATTCGAATATTATTAAATTCGATATTTTTTTTAGCAAATTCTATATCTTGGTAGACTCGATAATCAATATTTTGATTCTAGTTAGTTAGTTAGATAGTTAAATTATTTAAATTTGTCATTTTTTAATTTTAATTCAAATGACATTTGAAATTCTTTTATTACACTTCTATATTTTCTATATTATTTGATTCCATATCATTAGGAATGATTAGTTCGAACTGATGAGACATTCCGCCACGTTCATTCGATTCATAAAATTCATAAAGTAGTAAAGTAGTAAAGGCGGAAATTAAGACAAAAAAAAAGACCGTTCGAGTATTCAAAATTGCATGAGAAGGGCGACAGGTATATCCTATATATAGGATATCTATTAATCTATATTGAATTACGAATCCAGAAATGATAGAATCCAATTTGATTGGACCAAATAGGGTCTCCTATAGAAGATAGGAGAAGACAGGTAAGAAATAAAAGAGGAAAAATGCTTCTTCGAAATAAGAATAGGTATCTAATGAATTCAAAGTTTCCAGTATAAATGAAAGAAAAAGGGAACGACATCATAATGCAATGAAATCCTAATCTTAACACAATGCAATGAAATCCTAATCTTAACACAAAAGGAAGGGGATATGGCGAAATGGGTAGACGCTACGGACTTAATTGGATTGAGCCTTGGTAAGGAAACCTACTAAGTGATGACTTTCAAATTCAGAGAAACCCCGGAATTAAGAAAAAGGGCAATCCTGAGCCAAATCCTATTTTCCACAAACAAAGGTTCAGAAAACGAAAACAAGGATAGGTGCAGAGACTCGACGGAAGCTGTTCTAACAAATGGAGTTGGGCGCGTTGGTAGTTGGTAGAGAACTCTTTCCATCGAAAATTCAGAAAGGAGGAAAGATATACATACGTATTGAATACTATATCAAATGATTAATGCCGACCCCAATGAGTCTATATTTTTTCTATAAAAAACGGAAGAATTGGCGTGATTCGATTCTTTCTTCAATGTGGAATCGAATATTCATTGATCACTCCATAGTCTGTAGATCCTCTTTTCAAGAACCGGATTAATCGGACGAGAATAAAGATAGAGTCCCGTTCTACATGTCAATGCTGGCAACAATGAAATTTTTAGTAAGAGGAAAATCCGTCGACTTAAAAAATCGTGAGGGTTCAAGTCCCTCTATCCCCAAAAAGCCTATTTGCCCCCCCAACTATTTATCCATTCTATCCCTCCTTTCCTTGCGTGAGTGTCCTTATACACTCGCCCTATTCTTTTTGTTTTGAAATAGATCCGGACGGAAATGTCTTATTATATCTTATATCTAAGATATACATCTTTGAGCAAGAAATCCCCATTTGAATGATTTACAATCGATATCATTACTCATACTGAAACTTAAAAAGTCGTCTTTTTTAAGATCCAAGAAATTACAGTACCTAGATAAAACTTTTAAATCTGCTTTCGCCCTTTTGCTTTTAATTGACATAGACCCCCGCCCTCTAATAAAATGAGGATGCTACATTCGGACTTAGCCGGGATAGCTCAGCTGGTAGAGCAGAGGACTGAAAATCCTCGTGTCGCCAGTTCAAATCTGGTTCCCGGTACATGATTAATTTGAATGAGTCTCTCTTGA